ACAATAATGAGTCTTGGGCAGTTTATTTGTGAAAATATATGTATAGCCAAAAACACACCACACCTGAAATCGGGTCAAGTTATACTTGTTCAAGTTGATTCTGTAGTAATACGATCAGCTAAACCTTATTTGGCCACTCCAGGAGCAACTGTTCATGGCCATTATGGGGAAATCCTGTCCGAAGGAGATACTTTAATTACATTTATCTATGAAAAATCGAGATCTGGTGATATAACCCAGGGACTTCCAAAAGTAGAACAGGTGTTAGAAGTGCGTTCGCTCGATTCAATATCGATGAATCTAGAAAAGAGAGTTGAGGATTGGAACGAACGTATAAAAAGAATTCTTGGAATGCCGTGGACATTCTTGATTGGTGCTGAACTAACTATAGTGCAAAGTCGTATTTCTTTGGTTAATAAGATTCAAAAGGTTTATCGATCCCAGGGGGTGCAGATTCATAATAGGCATATAGAAATTATTGTACGCCAAATAACATCAAGGGTGTTGGTTTCAGAAGATGGAATGTCGAATGTTTTTTCACCCGGAGAACTAATTGGATTGTTGCGAGCGGAACGCATGGGGCGCGCGTTGGAAGAGGCGGTTTGTTACCGAGCCCTCTTATTGGGAATAACACGAGCATCTCTCAATACTCAAAGTTTCATATCTGAAGCGAGTTTTCAAGAAACTGCTCGAGTTTTAGCAAAAGCAGCTCTCCGGGGTCGAATCGATTGGTTGAAAGGCCTGAAAGAGAACGTTGTTTTGGGGGGTATGATACCCGTTGGTACCGGATTGAAAGGATTAATACTCCCCTCAAAACAACATACCAAGAGCCCCTTGGAAACAAAAAAAAACAATCTATTCGGGGGGGGAATGAGAGATATTTTGTTTCACCACAGAAAATTCTTTTCTTTGAAAGAAAAGAATTTCCACGATAGACCGGAACAATCATTTATAGAATTTAATGATTTCTAAAAGCGGATTTATCTTTTTGACTATTTGGTGCAGCCATTTGAGTTGGTAATCAAAATAGTAAGCAATAGAAAAGACTAATGGCTTGTTCGTCTATCTAGGGTCAATCTACGGTAGAAGAAAAGGTTCCATCGGAACAATTATTTATTTCAGTTCAAGGTTCCTCGTCTCTTTTTTTTTTGAAAAAAAAACAAGGGGGGTTTGGGGAGAAATGCCACGAAGATATTGGAACATCAACTTAGAAGAGATGCTGGAGGCAGGAGTTCATTTGGGGCATGGTACTAGGAAATGGAATCCTAAAATGGCACCTTATATTTCTGCAAAACGTAAAGGTATTCATATTACAAATCTTACGAGAACCGCTCGTTTTTTATCCGAAGCCTGCGATTTGGTTTTTCATGCAGCAAGTAGGGGAAAACAATTCTTGATTGTTGGTACAACAAAAAAAGCAGCCGGTTCAGTAGCATGGGCTGCAATAAAGGCCCGGTGTCATTGTGTTAATCAAAAATGGTTCGGCGGGATGTTAACGAACTGGTCCAATACAGAACGGAGACTTCGTAAGTTCAGGGACTTAAGAATGGAACAAAAAACAGGAAGGCTCAACCGCCTTCCGGAAAAAGATGCGGCTGTGGTGACAAGACAATTATCCCGCCTGCAAACATATCTGGGCGGGATTAAATATATGACAGGGGTACCCGATATTGTAATCATCGTTGATCAGCATAACGAATATACGGCTCTGCGCGAATGTATCACTTTGGGAATTCCAACAATTTGTTTAATCGATACAAATTGTGACCCCGACCTTGCAGATCTTCCGATTCCGGCGAATGATGACGCGATATCTTCAATCCACTTTATTCTTAATAAATTAGTATTCGCAATTTGTGAGGGCCGTTCTAGCTATAGAAGAAATCCTTGATTAATATTAATATTTATTAATAATTAAAGATTAATAATAAGATACATTTTATTTTGAAAATCCTATAGATTTCTGGAAGTGGAATTGGTTATTATTGATGAATTTTTTAACTCAAATAGATAAAAATAACTGGGGATATTATGTGATTAGTTAGTATTCAAAAAATTTTTTCATATTGAAAATATCCAACTCAAGTCGACAAAGAGATGGTTGAATCAAAATAATTTTGTTTAAATTTATATATTTTTTTCAGAGGGCAATATGAATGTGCTATCATGTTCCATGAACACACTAAAGGGGTTATACGATATATCCGGTGTGGAAGTAGGCCAACATTTCTATTGGCAAATAGCGGGTTTCCAAGTCCATGGCCAAGTACTTATTACCTCTTGGGTTGTAATTGCTATCTTATTAGGTTCAGCTACTATAGCTGTTCGGAACCCACAAACCATTCCGACTGGGGGTCAGAATTTCTTCGAATATGTTCTTGAATTCATTCGAGATGTGAGTAAAACTCAAATTGGAGAAGAATACGGCCCTTGGGTTCCTTTTATTGGAACTATGTTTCTATTTATTTTTGTTTCTAATTGGTCCGGAGCTCTTTTACCTTGGAAAATCCTAGAATTACCTCACGGAGAGTTAGCCGCCCCCACGAATGATATAAATACTACTGTTGCTTTGGCTTTACTCACGTCAGTGGCATATTTTTATGCAGGTCTTAACAAAAAGGGATTAAGTTATTTCGGGAAATATATTCAACCAACCCCAATTCTTTTACCCATTAATATCTTAGAAGATTTCACAAAGCCCTTATCACTTAGTTTTCGACTTTTCGGAAATATTTTAGCGGATGAATTAGTAGTTGTTGTTCTTGTTTCTTTAGTACCTTCAGTGGTTCCTATCCCTGTCATCTTCCTTGGATTATTTACAAGTGGTATTCAAGCTCTTATTTTTGCAACTTTAGCCGCGGCTTATATAGGTGAATCTATCGAGGGCCATCATTGAAATAGTCTTTTTTTTTTTAGCTTAGCACAAAGCAATGTATGGGCGGCTCAAAATATTTACTTAAGGAATAGAAATCTAGAAGACTCTATATACGATAGAAAGCAATAGGAACAAAAAAAAGGGGGGGGGATTCCTAAAAAAATTAATTGATTCTTGAATCCAATTGAATCTACTGGTTTACGTTATGGAAGAAAGACATGTATATGTGATATTAGATATTAACTGGTCATATATGAACTAAAGATATATTTGATTTTACTTACTACTACTTGGGTTCAAATAGAAGTCCTTTCCTAGCGTTATGGCTGTGAATTGGATGAATAAAGAGATGAAATCAAGAAAAGATGAAAGAATGAAAATAAGAGTTCGAAACCAAGAAATGGAAGAACGAAAGTTCTATGAATTCACAAAAACTCTGTGGATAGAACCGAAAAAAGAGATATCGAAGTAGTTCGGATTATTCAATAATATTCTTACTTAAATTCGAAGTTCTTAGTTACTTCGACTGGATGAATCTTATTGATGGAATAATTAAGTCATAATTCATTGGCTGATTGTATCATTAACCATTTCTTTTTGTTGGTACGAGGAACTTATCATGAATCCACTGATTTCTGCTGCTTCCGTTATTGCTGCTGGATTGGCTGTAGGGCTTGCTTCTATTGGACCTGGAATTGGTCAAGGGACTGCTGCGGGTCAAGCCGTAGAGGGTATCGCGAGACAGCCCGAGGCAGAGGGAAAAATACGAGGTACTCTATTGCTTAGTCTAGCTTTTATGGAAGCTTTAACGATTTATGGATTGGTTGTAGCATTAGCCCTTTTATTTGCGAATCCTTTTGTTTAATTGTTTAATCTTAGAAAAAAACACATATTTGTCCTATTTTATTGCCTTGGACTTGTCGTTTGCTTTTTCAAATTAGATCAAGATTTCCCTACTAAAATTCCTTATTCGTTGAGAAAATACCCTACGGGAAGGGTTGATTTGCAGATGAGGCATTAGCATACCGACTCTCTTTCATCCTTCCCGTTCGTAGTTAAGAGAAACTCTTTTTATGAAGTGTTGCAGCAATCAAGGAGCAGTTCATACTTTCTAACTCGAATATTTTTTGACTCAATCAAAATAATAATAGTAATAAATAAGAGGGGCAAAGTGATAGAAAAAGAACTCTGGTCGATTTTTTAGTCATAGAGGAGATTATATGAAAAATGTAACCGATTCTTTCCTTTCTTTGGGCCACTGGTCATCTGCTGGGAGTTTCGGATTTAATACCGATATTTTAGCAACAAATCCAATAAATCTAAGTGTAGTGATTGGTGTATTGATCTTTTTTGGAAAGGGGGTGTGTGTGAGTTGTTTATTTCAAGAATAGGCTGGATCCAATCAGCTGTACCCCTTTCCGTTATAACTAGGAAAGAAAGGTGCATGATCTCGCGAATTACTTCTTAAAAAATTATATGTAAGAACCATAGCATTTCGTGATTAATTGGCAAATTAACTTTGATTTTCTAGCAACCAATAATGAGGGGCTGTTAAGATGGTTAAAGCAAATCGTTTGAAGTCTAGGCGCAGCATGGTAATCTTTCTATCCCTATGTTAATATAGAGATGGTTTAAAAATGAATATTTTATCGATATAGAACACTCATCTCGATAAAATGATTTGAACCGCTTATTCTAAAAAAAGGCATTTTCCTTCTTTTATCCAATGCGGAAGCGACGACCTATGCCTTATGTATAAGTTGTATAAGTAAAAAGAATTTTTTGGATTTGAACTGAAGAAAAAAAAGAAACAACTTTGCTGACAATTACATATTTTTTTGATTTTGTCAGAAGAGTCCTCCAAGTATTTTAGTTTTGCATTAGATTCGTTTTTTTTTTCATTTTTTTGGACTTTGAATAAAGACGAGAGGATAGGCTCATTACATTCATAAAAAAAGCTATGAGAATTTACTTTAAATAATTGAGCGTGAGAGCCAAATGAATCGAAAGATTCATGTTTGGTTCGGGAAGGGATTATGGAAGTTTTAAAATAAACGGAAAGATAATCTACTTTCATTAAGTGATTTATTAGATAATCGAAAACAGAGGATCTTGAATACTATTC